GAAAAAGCTTTCGCATCTAGTCATATCATTCCACCATTATATTGACAATTTCAAAAAACTGCTCATACTATGAGCATAGTATGATCGCGGGCAGGCAAATATGCCCCCATCGTCTAGCGGTTCAGGACATCTCTCTTTCAAGGAGGCAGCGGGGATTCGACTTCCCCTGGGGGTAGGGTACTACGAAAGGAAGTTGATCATGGATCATCAATCAACCTAGAATTGATTCTTCCTGGGTCGATGCCCGAGCGGTTAATGGGGACGGACTGTAAATTCGTTGGCAATATGTCTACGCTGGTTCAAATCCAGCTCGGCCCAATAATTCGCTGATCCGCCATAACAAAAAATGCCCATTTTTTGTATTTTGTTTTCCAGAAAAGCCAAACAAAAAAATTAGGGAAGAATAAAAAAAGTCCAATTTTCTGATATATCCATCCTTATCGCTATTTGTTTTTTATTTGTTCTATTTATTTGTTCCCATAAATTCTGACCTTGATAACGATCTACATTCATATCAGGATCATTAAGTATAAAGTTTAATGAAAAGAAAGAGTAAAGTAAACAAAAAAGACTCTTTGTTTCATTTTAAAATTGATTATTGATCGATTTATTTGGCAATAACGAAAGGATTACTAGTAACTAGTAATCCGCGTCGCTCTCACTAAAGTACATACCCGTATGGATATCAATATATCACTTGCGCCTTTTTTTGTTACAACACAGCGATTCGAATCTAAAATCTAACTATAAAATGGCTTGAATGAAATTCTAAGAATATCTATGTTGCCCACTTTTCTTTATTTCCCTGGGATTGTAGTTCAATTGGTCAGAGCACCGCCCTGTCAAGGCGGAAGCTGCGGGTTCGAGCCCCGTCAGTCCCGACGGATACAATAAAAAAAAAATACATCAATTGATCTCTCCATTTTCTGTGAAAGGGATACAAATGACATAATTTCATTCCCAACGATATCCTTTTTTTATTTCTTTTTTCCTTTATATTTTTTGTTGGGTTTATTTGTAAACTATTTGTAAACGGTTAAAGTGGAAAAGCAGTCAGATGATATATCATCAGATGATTGTACAAGGAAGGCGGTAGATTATTGAAAAGAAAGAGTGGAAAAGAATATATAAACAAAGGAATTCTTTTGATTGGACCAGGAATCAAATTTTGTATTTGGTGTGGATAAAAGATCTTCCTATGTTATACTATTCAATTCTCGACGGTGAATCGATTTGATAGCTTAGATATTGTTATTCATGATATTGATCCGATTCGATGTCATTGAAATGTAAGTCATCGCATTGAATTTACAAGCGACAAATTTATCATCTCTATGGGATTAAATCCCGAGTTATTGCGAAGTAAAAAAAACAATGAAATTATGGAAGTAAATATTCTGGCATTTATTGCTACAGCGTTGTTCATTCTAGTTCCTACCGCTTTTTTACTTATAATATACGTAAAAACTATCAGTCAAAGTGATTAATTTGAATTGAATGAAACTTGACTTTTTATCAAGGATTTAAGAAAAAAAGGATTCCAATTTCACGTCTTAAATAAAATGAATGGACGAGAATCAGCAGTATCCTATAAAACTCGATAGTATGGTAGAAAAAAAAAATAAGAATCTTTCTACCATACTATCTATATCTATTATTGTAATGTATAAAGATACAAGCTTAATATAGATGAATCTACAATATTATCTTCATACATGTCGATATCAATTAACTATATGTAATGTACATAGTATCTCAATTTTATTTCTTCGCTTGATCTATTTTATTTGTGTTGATTTCAATCAATCTGAAATAATTGAAAGGAAAGGCAAGTCTTACGATTTTCTAATTCTTTCATTTCATGGATTTGATTCTTTTGATGGATACCGAGATTCATATTGAAAATAATCAGAAATGAAGGAAAAATGGAATAGGCATATATTAATTTAATAAAAAAAAAAGATTACTTGGTTTTCTTTTTTTTTTTAACATTCCAAAGAAGTAATTCATTGAGCAGTTGACAGATGATCCAAAGAGTTCTATGGTAACTTTTCTTCGTATTTCGTTTCGGAAAAGGGATATACCCTACCGATTTTAAATTTAACTTCTTTTCTTTGATCCATCATATGAAATGAGTCAATAAAGCATGGCATAAACGAAATTCCTAAAATAATAAATAAAACAGGGGCTAAGTTTGCAATATGTGACTACACTAAGGCAAGATCTTATTAAATAAAAGAACTACTTTTTTTCTCTTTGAACAGTAAGAGTAAAATAAAAAGGGAAGGAAATAAAAACAAGCAAATACAGAAAAAAAGGGGGGGTTCCTTGTCCCTCATTGTCCATATATAACTCTGGTAAGAGCGGGTTCATCAAAATATAAAATTTAGGAAGAATTCGTTTTTTTTATTTTTTAATAAATTGCCTATTATCGGGATCCCTTTTACTTTCGAAATACGAACATGGGAATTATTGAAATGTTTGTTTGATTTTGATTGAAAGGGTATTATTAATCTATATTATTCATAGAATACATTAATCCACTAGAAGCCAAGAATTTCGAAATGAAGACTAATAAAATAGTTAAAATAAAAAAAGGCTTTGCAAAACGATCTAGAAAACAATTGATACGGTTTGAGGAATCAAACCAATTAGGAATACCCCTAGAGTCCACTTCTTCCCCATACTACGAGTGAAAGGGAAAATGTAAAGACTACCATTAAAGCAGCCCAAGCAAGACTTACTATATCCATGTGTATTATGTCCCCTATCTCTATGAATATGAAACAAATATGAAGGAATTTTTCCATTATTGTTCACTAATAATAGTGGAATTACTGGCGCAGAGTCAAAAAGAAAAGGAAATGCTGACACACCACCGTTGATGAAAGACTTCAATAAATCCGCTTATAACAAGTTCTTATATGATTTCTAGTAAAATCGAGAACCATTAAGCACAAGCAAAATACGCAGTAACACTTTTGGAAGTATCAAAAGAATGTTACTCACATGTAGCAATAATAAGACTTATTCTTTCTTTTGGTGTCTCTCATTAAGTAAAAAAAGCCAATTACCCATTCAATCTAATATAATATTAATTGGATGTCTGAACACTCAAAGACTTTTATCAGTCTGTATAAAAAGTATCTTCCAACCCTTCTACAACCATTCATTAGTTAATTAGACACTCCCGTTATCCAATCTAATTCAAGACTCCGCTAGTAGCCCCCCCTACTAATGGAGGGGCTACCATATCAAGATTTACTGATTCCCTTCCACTACTCTAGTTTTCCTTGAATCCTAGATCAGCAAAACAGAATATAGGATTTCGAGTTTTTTGTTGATCAGGCGACACCCGGATTTGAACTGGGGAATAAGGGATTTGCAGTCCCCCGCCTTACCGCTCGGCCATGTCGCCAAAAGGCTACAAACAAAAAAATGAGAGTATCCCCTTTTTATTTTTAGATTGGATCCCTACCTTCAATTGGTTATAGTATCTCAAGACACACAATATCTAAAAACTTTCCCTTTCTTTTTTCTATTGAAAAATAAAATGTGGATTCTCAGTTACAAAAGTCAAAATTCAGGACAAAAAAATTGGAACCATTAACTATATAACTATTGACTGCAAATTTATGGACGATTCTTCTTCACTTGTCTTTTTCTAATGGTAGAAGAAAATCAAAATGGAGACATAACTAATACTAATAAGTATTGATTTTTTTTTTTCAATACAAAAAACTTTCTTAATTTCAATTATCTTAATTTCAATTATATTATAATTATAATATATTAATATAACAGCAATTATGAGTCTATGTAAACCCCAGAACATAAGTTGTTACACAGCTATAGTTATCTAATGAGGTATTTTATCTATCTAGATATGATGTCCATAGGGAATCAGCAAGAAATTATCGTGTTTCAATTTTTCATTGAATAGATTAAAGAAAAAATAGAATTGTCTCCACTAGAGCGATATAATGGAGTAAAAAGAAAAGAGGAAAGACATATATAAATAAATAGAAATTATAAATAAATAGAAATGCTATATCTGCACATGTTTAATAAATACAAGCCCTCTTTTCGTACGCACTTCAATAATATTCTAAATATTCTACTAAAAAATAAAAAACTAAAAAGTGGGTAAAAACATCTCTCTTCTCTGCGAATCATTTTTTGAACAATGGAATCTATGAAAAAACGAAGTGCTAGAAAAATCAACTCTCTCCCTATATATATTTTATGATTATTTTGTCTTTATCTCAATGAACAGATCAAATCAGGAATTCGTTTCATTTTTCTGGTATTCAATCGGATTGGAATATGTAATATCATAATAATGGTAGAAATTGAATTATTATTATTTTAAATTTTTTTTTGATATTCTATACAAGACTCCATAAGGCTAAATAAATGGCATTTATCAATTCTTTTCTGTATCTGTTTGTTATAAATATAAATTTATAAATTCAAATTTAAGTATATTTTTCTTCTTCCGTTCATACGCATTTCATATTTCATACATTCCATATATATTATATGGTATATGAAGTTATATAAAATTTCATGTGATTCAGTAAACAGAATAGAAATTAAATTCCATCATTATTAGATCATTCATATGATTCGATGAAGAATGAGAAAAGAATGGGATTTTTTTGATAAATGGGAAATTCAAAATGCTCGGGGATGAAAATGGGGAAATGTCTACAATACCTGGGTTGAATCAGATACAATTTGAAGGATTTTGTGGGTTCATGGATCGGGGCTTAACAGAAGAACTTTATAAGTTTCCAAAAATTGAAGATACAGATCAAGAAATTGAATTTCAATTATTTGTGGAAACATATCAATTGGTGGAACCGTTGATAAAAGAAAGGGATGCTGTATATGACTCACTCACATATTCTTCTGAATTATATGTATCCGCAGGATTAATTTGGAAAACCAGTAAGGATATGCAAGAACAAACAATTTTTATTGGAAACATTCCTTTA